GTTAATGTAGCTTAAACCAAAGCATGGCACTGAAGATGCCAAGATGGGCCGTGAAAAGCCCCAATAACAAAAAAGCCTGGTCCTGACTTTAACGTCAGTTGTAACCCAACTTACACATGCAAGTACCCGCACCCCTGTGAGAATGCCCTTTCCCCCCGACAGGAAAAAAGGAGCAGGCATCAGGCACACATCTGTAGCCCAAAACGCCTTGCTTAGCCACACCCCCAAGGGAACGCAGCAGTGACAAACATTAAGCCATAAGCGAAAGCTTGACTTAGTTAGGGTTAACAGGGCCGGTAAAACTCGTGCCAGCAACCGCGGTTACACGAGAGGCCCGAATTGACACATCACGGCGTAAAGTGTGATTAGAGATAAAACAGACTAGAGCCAAACACCCCTTATGCTGTCATACGCCATGGGGGTCACGAAGACCAACGACGAAGGTGGTTCTAATAAAATAATCTTGAACTCACGACAGCCAAGATACAAACTGGGATTAGATACCCCACTATGCTTGGCCTTAAACTAAGGTGACAAACCTACAAACTTCACCCGCCAGGGGACTACGAGCCATAGCTTAAAACCCAAGGGACTTGGCGGTGCCTCAAACCCACCTAGAGGAGCCTGTCCTATAACCGATGATCCCCGTTTAACCTCACCCCTCCTTGCCAATCCCGCCTATATACCGCCGTCGCCAGTTTACCTTTTGAAAGAATTACAGTAAGCAAAATGGGCAATACCCAACACGTCAGGTCGAGGTGTAGCGAATGGAGGGGGAAGAGATGGGCTACATTTTCTGGTAACAGAACATCACGAAGAGCACAATGAAATGTGTGCGACCGAAGGTGGATTTAGCAGTAAAAAGAAACAAGAGAGCTCTTTTGAAACCGGCCCTGAGGCGCGTACACACCGCCCGTCACTCTCCTCGAAAAACGAAATGCCAATATATAAAACTTTAGACCAATAGAGAGGAGGCAAGTCGTAACATGGTAAGTGTACTGGAAGGTGCACTTGGAAGAATTAGGACGTAGCTAAATAGAAATGCGCCTCCCTTACACTGAGAAGACACTCGTGCAAATCGAGTCGTCCTAAGCCATAAAGCTAGCCTGAACACAACCATAAATTGAATATATAAATAACAAACCTATAACCCAACATTAAAACATTCTACCCCCCAAGTATAGGTGATAGAAAAGGTTCCCAGAGCAATAGAAAAAGTACCGCAAGGGAAAGCTGAAAAAGAAGTGAAATAACCCAACAAAGCAAAGAAAAGCAGAGACTAATACTCGTACCTTTTGCATCATGATCTAGCAAGAAAGCCCAAGCAAAGAGGACTTAAGTTTGACCCCCCGAAACCAGGAGAGCTACTCCGGAGCAGCCCAATGGGGCGAACCCGTCTCTGTAGCAAAAGAGTGGAATGACTCCCGAGTAGAAGTGATAAGCCTACCGAACCTGGTGATAGCTGGTTGCTCAGAAAATGAATATAAGTTCAGCGCCGTGGACTTCTGAATCTATGTAGAAAGGAAAAAGTAAGACACAGCAGTTAGTCAAAAGGGGTACAGCCCTTTTGAAAAAGGATACAACCTTATTAGGGAGGCAAAGGATAAGACCCAAGGTAACTACCCCAGTGGGCCTAAAAGCAGCCACCTGTGAAGATAGCGTTAAAGCTCAAGCATCTTTTAACCAAGAATGTAAAACACCAAGACCCCACCCCCCAAGAAATACTGAGCCCCCCCATGAAGTCATGGAGAAGACAATGCTAGAACTAGTAATAAGAGGACCATGTTCCTCTCCCCGCACAATTGTGAGTCAGACAGGACCAACCGCTGATAACTAACGGACCCAAAAGAAGGGACGGCAAAGGAAAAAGAATATACAAGAACCCCATGCCAAAACAACCGTCACCCCAACACAGGTGTGCGCCTGGGAAAGACTAAAAGGAAAAGAAGGAACTCGGCAAAGAAAAGTCCCGCCTGTTTACCAAAAACATCGCCTCTTGCTAACAATGAAGTATTAGAGGTCCCGCCTGCCCTGTGACAGCAGTGTTTAACGGCCGCGGTATCCTAACCGCGCGAAGGTAGCGTAATCACTTGTCTTTTAAATGGAGACCTGTATGAATGGCATAACGAGGACTTAACTGTCTCCTTTCCCCGGTCAATGAAACTGATCTGCCCGTGCAGAAGCGGGCATAACAACATAAGACGAGAAGACCCTATGGAGCTTTAGGCAAATGATCATGTACACCCAGCCCTCTCTTTTACTAAGAGCCGGGAAAATAAACGCTTATGATCAACATGCCTTCGGTTGGGGCGACCGTGGAGGATAGAAAAGCCTCCATGTAGAACGGGAAAACCCTTAAACTAAGACAAACAAGTCTAGGTATCAGAAATTCTGACTAAGCATGACCCAGGCCAAGCCTGATCAACGAACCAAGTTACCCTAGGGATAACAGCGCAATTCCCTCCCAGAGTCCATATCGACGAGGGGGTTTACGACCTCGATGTTGGATCAGGACATCCTAATGGTGCAGCCGCTATTAAGGGTTCGTTTGTTCAACGATTAATAGTCCTACGTGATCTGAGTTCAGACCGGAGTAATCCAGGTCGGTTTCTATCTATGATCTAACCTACCCCTAGTACGAAAGGACCGGAGTAGGAGGGCCTACAAAAACACAAGCCCTACCCCAACCCGCTGAAACCATATAAAGCAGATAATGGGGAAGACACAACTGCCAAAGATAATGGCATGCTAAGGTGGCAGAGCCTGGTAATTGCAAAAGGCCTAAGCCCTTTCTACCGGAGGTTCAAATCCTCTCCTTCAGCTATGAATTTAATCATGACCCACATCATCAACCCCCTAGCATATATTGTACCCGTGCTGCTAGCCGTGGCCTTCCTAACCCTATTAGAACGAAAAGTCTTAGGTTATATACAACTGCGAAAAGGGCCAAACGTAGTTGGTCCTTACGGATTACTACAGCCTATTGCTGATGGGGTTAAATTATTTATTAAAGAACCCATTCGCCCATCTACCTCCTCACCCTTCCTGTTCTTAGCAACCCCAACCTTAGCACTTACACTTGCTCTAATAATATGAGCACCCATCCCCATGCCGTACCCCGTCATTACCTTAAACTTAGGAATACTTTTTGTGCTAGCTCTCTCCAGTCTTGCCGTCTACTCAATCTTAGGCTCGGGTTGGGCCTCAAATTCAAAATATGCATTGATTGGAGCCCTACGGGCCGTTGCCCAAACAATTTCCTATGAAGTCAGCCTCGGACTAATTCTTCTCTCCGTCGTCATCATGGCCGGAGGATTCAACCTAACAATGTTTAATACCGCCCAAGAAGCTATTTGACTTCTGGCCCCCGAATGGCCTCTGGCTGCCATATGATATGTTTCAACCCTAGCAGAGACCAACCGAGCCCCCTTTGACCTAACAGAAGGTGAATCAGAACTCGTTTCTGGGTTCAACGTAGAATACGCAGGCGGCCCCTTCGCCCTGTTCTTCCTTGCCGAATACTCAAATATTCTTTTAATAAACACCCTATCCACAATCTTATTCCTAGGGGCAATACACAACCCTCTAGTACCAGAATTAACAACCGTCAATTTGATACTCAAAGCTGCTCTTCTATCAGTTATATTTCTCTGAGTGCGAGCCTCCTACCCGCGGTTCCGATATGACCAACTCATACATCTCGTGTGAAAAAATTTCCTCCCCTTAGCACTAGCACTATTAATGTGAAATATAGCCCTACCAATTGCACTAGCAGGGCTTCCCCCACAACTTTAAAGGAAGTGTGCCTGAAACTAAAGGGCCACTTTGATAGAGTGGATCATGAAGGTTAAAGCCCTCCCACTTCCTTAGGAGAAGGGGAATCGAACCCATACCTAAGAGATCAAAACTCTTTGTGCTTCCATTATACTACCTCCTAGTAAAATCAGCTAATTAAGCTCTCGGGCCCATACCCCGAACATGTTGGTTAAAATCCTTCTTTTACTAATGAACCCATGAGTAATATTTATTCTTATTGCAAGCCTAGGACTAGGGACCACTATTACATTTGCCAGCTCTCACTGACTATTAGCATGAATAGGGCTAGAAATTAATACTCTCGCCATTATTCCCCTAATAACACAACACCACCACCCCCGGGCTGTTGAAGCCACAACAAAGTATTTTCTAGCACAGGCCGCCGCGGCTGCAGTGATCTTATTTGCAACCACATCAAACGCTTGGCTAACAGGAGAATGACACATTCAACAACTATCTCATCCCATGACAAGCACAGTAACAATAGTATCCCTGGGCATAAAAATTGGGCTCGCCCCCACCCATCTTTGACTACCAGAGGTTCTTCAGGGCTTAAGCCTCACAACAGGCCTGATCCTATCAACATGGCAAAAGCTTGCCCCAATAATTTTAATTTATCAACTAGCACCCAATGTTGACCCTACAGTCCTTCTACTAATAGGCCTTACCTCAGCCCTAGTAGGGGGCTGAGGGGGCCTAAACCAAACGCAACTGCGTAAAATTCTAGCATACTCCTCAATTGCTCACATAGGATGAATGATAATTGTACTAAAATATTTCCCCGAGTTAATGATTCTAAACCTGCTAATTTATATTATCATAACCTCAGCGACATTTATGGCCCTAAATATAGTATCAGCAACAAGCATTAATGCTCTTTCAACAATGTGGTCAAAAGCCCCCGCTATTATTACCATTACTATAATTACCCTCTTATCCCTAGGAGGCCTGCCCCCTCTCACAGGCTTCATACCAAAATGAATAATTCTTCAAGAATTGACAAAACAAGACCTCCCTGTAACCGCCACAATTATAGCCCTGTCAGCACTATTGAGCCTTTTCTTCTATCTTCGCCTCTGCTATAGCATAACTTTAACATCCGTCCCCAACACAAATAATAACAAAACCCCATGGCGCCTAAAAGCAACGATTAAGGCCCCCCTCTCACTGATAGCAGTGGCCTCAATTGCGATGCTTCCCATCACCCCCGCCGCCGTAGCGCTATTAACATAGAGACTTAGGATAGCTAGACCGAAGGCCTTCAAAGCCTTAAGCGGGAGTGGAACCCTCCCAGTCTCTGTTAAGACCTGCGGGACTCTATCCCACATTAACTGAATGCAAATCAGACGCTTTAATTAAGCTAAGGCCTTAATAGACAGGAGGGCCTCGATCCCTCAAAAGCCTAGTTAACAGCTAGGCGCCAAAACCAGCAGGCATCCGTCTACTTCCCCCGTCTCCGGGGGAGGGGGAAGCTCTGGCAGGAGTTACTCTGCGCCACCAGGTTTGCAGTCTGGCGTGCCACTACACCACAAAGCTTGATAAGAAAAGGAGTTAAACCTCTGTATATGGGACTACAGCCCACCGCCTAAACACTCGGCCATCTTACCTGTGGCAATCACCCGTTGATTTTTCTCTACCAACCATAAAGACATCGGCACCCTATATTTAGTATTTGGTGCCTGAGCCGGAATGGTCGGCACCGCCTTAAGCCTACTTATCCGAGCTGAGCTAAGCCAGCCCGGGGCTCTTTTAGGTGACGACCAAATTTATAATGTAATCGTAACAGCACATGCCTTCGTGATAATTTTCTTTATAGTAATGCCAATTATAATTGGGGGTTTCGGAAACTGACTCATTCCTCTTATGATTGGGGCCCCTGATATGGCTTTTCCCCGAATAAATAACATAAGCTTCTGGCTACTACCCCCATCTTTCCTACTACTCCTCGCCTCCTCTGGGGTAGAAGCAGGGGCTGGCACCGGATGAACTGTCTACCCCCCTCTCGCGGGGAACCTGGCTCACGCTGGAGCATCTGTTGATCTAACTATTTTTTCCCTTCATTTAGCTGGGGTTTCATCAATCCTAGGGGCAATCAACTTTATTACAACTATCATTAACATAAAACCCCCTGCTATTACGCAATACCAAACGCCTTTATTTGTTTGGGCTGTATTGGTTACCGCAGTTCTTCTTTTACTTTCTCTCCCGGTATTAGCAGCCGGTATTACAATGCTCTTAACCGACCGAAATCTTAATACAACCTTCTTTGATCCCGCTGGAGGAGGTGACCCAATTCTTTACCAACACCTGTTCTGATTCTTTGGCCACCCCGAAGTTTATATTCTAATTTTGCCCGGCTTCGGAATAATTTCTCACATTGTCGCATACTATGCAGGTAAACCACAACCTTTTGGGTATATGGGAATAGTTTGGGCAATAATGGCGATTGGACTACTAGGGTTCATCGTATGAGCACATCATATATTTACAGTAGGTATGGACGTAGACACCCGCGCTTACTTTACCTCTGCTACAATAATTATTGCAATTCCAACAGGTGTGAAAGTTTTTAGCTGACTTGCTACCCTTCATGGGGGACAAATCAAATGAGAAACACCTTTACTGTGGGCTCTGGGCTTTATTTTCCTTTTTACAGTCGGAGGCCTTACAGGTATTGTCCTAGCCAACTCATCAATTGATATTGTTCTTCATGATACCTACTACGTAGTAGCACACTTCCACTATGTCCTCTCGATGGGTGCAGTATTTGCAATTATAGGGGGGTTCGTTCACTGATTTCCCCTATTTACAGGGTACACCCTCCACGACACCTGAACTAAAATCCACTTTGGAATCATATTTATTGGTGTAAACCTAACCTTCTTCCCTCAGCACTTTTTAGGTCTAGCAGGAATGCCCCGACGTTACTCAGATTACCCTGATGCCTATACACTGTGAAACACAATCTCTTCTATTGGCTCTCTAGTCTCTCTCACAGCAGTAATCCTCTTCCTCTTTATTCTGTGGGAAGCCTTTGCCTCAAAACGAACTGTCAAATGAGTAGAACTTACCCCGACAAACGTTGAATGACTACACGGATGTCCTCCTCCTTATCATACATTCGAAGAGCCAGGATATGTTCGTGTTCACCCAGCATGAGACTATAAATTTTGAGACACCAACCCCCTATACGGTAAAGTAGTTAAGTATCCAAGAAAGGAAGGAATCGAACCCCCATAAGACGGTTTCAAGCCGACCACATCACCACTCTGCCACTCTCTTTCTATAAGGTGCTAGTAACAAAAATTACACCGCCTTGTCAAGGCGGAATTGTGGGTTAGAGCCCCGCGCATCTTAATGGCATACCCCGCTCAGCTAGGTTTCCAAGACGCAGCATCTCCTGTAATAGAAGAATTACTTCACTTTCATGACCACGCACTAATAATTGTATTCTTAATTAGCACCCTGGTCCTTTATATTATTGTAGCCATAGTTACAACTACACTAACAGACACATATATTCTAGACTCACAAGAGATTGAAATCGTTTGAACAGTTCTACCTGCAGTTATTTTAATCCTAATTGCACTCCCATCATTACGAATTCTCTATCTAATGGACGAAATTAATGACCCACACCTCACCATTAAAGCCATTGGACATCAATGATATTGAAGCTACGAATATACTGACTACGAAGACCTGTGTTTTGATTCATACATAATCCCCACCCAAGACCTGACACCCGGACAATTCCGCCTATTGGAAACAGACCACCGAATAGTGGTTCCGATAGAATCCCCTGTGCGAGTCCTAGTTACAGCGGAAGACGTACTTCACTCATGAGCAGTCCCCGCCCTAGGCGTTAAAATGGACGCAGTGCCAGGACGACTTAACCAAACAGCATTCATTGCTGCCCGACCCGGAGTTTACTACGGACAATGTTCCGAGATCTGTGGTGCAAACCATAGCTTTATACCAATTGTAGTAGAAACAGTCCCTCTACACCACTTTGAAGCCTGATCATCTACAATACTTGAAGACGCCTCACTAAGAAGCTAAACAGGACCTAGCGTTAGCCTTTTAAGCTAAAGATTGGTGCTTCCGACCACCCTTAGTGACATGCCCCAATTAAACCCAAGCCCCTGATTTATAATCCTAGCATTCTCTTGATTAGTATTCATTTTTATTGCCCCTACTAAAGTTATATCTCATGTTTTCAATAACGAGCCAAACCCCCGAACCACAGAAACTACAACCACAAACCCTTGAAATTGACCATGGCATTAAACTTCTTCGACCAGTTCATAAGCCCCACACTTATAGGCATCCCACTTATAGGCCTCGCCCTTCTACTACCCTGAATACTTTTTCCAACTTGTACCCCTCGATGGCTCAATAATCGACTTCTAACACTACAAGGCTGATTTATTGGTCTATTTACCCACCAAATCTTTATACCCCTAAGCCCAGCCGGCCACAAGTGAGCAACACTCTTTGCTTCCCTAATATTGTTTTTAATTTCAATAAACCTACTAGGTCTTCTCCCATATACATTTACCCCCACCACCCAACTATCACTAAACATGGCATTCGCAGTACCTTTATGGTTAGCAACAGTAATTATTGGAATACGAAATCAACCAACGGTCGCCCTTGGACACCTATTGCCCGAAGGAACACCTGTTCCATTAATCCCAGTACTTATTATTATCGAAACAATTAGCCTATTTATCCGCCCACTCGCATTAGGCGTTCGGCTCACCGCAAACCTAACAGCAGGCCACCTTCTGATTCAACTCATCGCCACTGCCGTCTTTGTCCTACTTCCACTGATACCAACCGTAGCAATTCTTACAGCCCTAGTACTCTTTCTACTTACTCTTCTAGAAGTAGCCGTTGCCATAATTCAGGCATACGTATTCGTTCTTCTTCTAAGCCTCTACCTTCAAGAAAACGTATAATGGCACACCAAGCACACGCATATCACATAGTTGACCCAAGCCCATGGCCTTTAACAGGGGCAGTTGCTGCCCTATTAGTTACCTCTGGAACCGCCATATGATTTCACTTTCAATCTCTGACCCTGATCACGTTAGGAATATTACTCCTGCTACTCACAATATACCAATGATGACGAGATATTGTACGAGAAGGGACCTTCCAAGGACATCATACTCCCCCTGTTCAAAAAGGTTTACGGTATGGCATGATCTTATTCATCACCTCAGAAGTTTTCTTCTTTTTAGGGTTTTTCTGGGCATTCTACCACTCCAGCCTAGCCCCTACACCAGAACTAGGCGCCTGCTGACCCCCTACCGGAATTATTACTTTAGACCCATTCGAAGTCCCACTACTGAACACCGCCGTACTACTAGCCTCCGGTGTCACAGTCACATGAGCCCATCACAGCATTATAGAGGGTGAACGAAAACAGGCAATTCAATCTCTTACCCTTACGATTCTTCTAGGGTTTTACTTCACCTTACTACAGGCCATGGAATATTATGAAGCACCTTTTACAATTGCCGACGGAGTCTATGGCTCAACATTTTTCGTAGCGACAGGATTTCACGGACTACATGTGATTATTGGCTCGACATTTCTAGCTGTATGCCTTCTACGCCAAGTTAAATACCACTTTACATCAGAACACCATTTCGGATTTGAAGCCGCAGCATGATACTGACACTTCGTTGATGTAGTATGACTATTCCTTTATATCTCAATCTACTGATGAGGCTCATAATCTTTCTAGTATTAAACGAATACAAGTGACTTCCAATTATTTAATCCTGGTTAAAATCCAGGGAAAGATAATGAATCCAATTATTTCAATTTTCATAATTACAACGGCCCTGTCATGCGTCTTAATCTTCGTGTCCTTTTGACTTCCACAAATAAACCCAGACTCAGAAAAGCTCTCACCCTACGAGTGTGGGTTTGATCCCCTAGGGTCTGCCCGCCTACCTTTCTCAATACGCTTCTTCCTGGTAGCAATCCTCTTTTTGCTATTCGACCTAGAAATCGCCTTACTACTCCCCCTGCCATGAGGAAACCAACTAACAACCACCACCCAGACCCTATTTTGAGCAACACTAATTATTGTTTTATTAACCATTGGCCTAGCCTACGAATGAGCCCAAGGAGGCTTAGAGTGGGCCGAATAGGTGGCTAGTCTAAGAAAAGACCGCTGATTTCGGCTCAGCAAATCGTGGATCAAGCCCATGGCCATCTTATGACCCCAATCCATTTCTCATTCACCACTGCATTCATCCTTGGGTTATCCGGACTTGCCTTTCACCGTAAACACCTCTTATCTGCACTCCTATGTTTAGAAGCCATAATATTATCCCTATATGTAGCTATGGCCCTATGATCAATTCAAATAGACTCAAGTGTCTTCTCACCAACACCGATGATACTACTAGCATTTTCTGCCTGCGAGGCAAGTGCAGGCCTAGCATTACTAGTAGCCACTTCTCGAACCCACGGAACGGACCATTTAAAAGCCCTAAACCTCTTACAATGCTAAAAATTTTAATCCCAACAATTATAATGATCCCCACAACCTGATTGGTAAATAAAAAATGGCTTTGAATTACCACCTCATCACAAGGCCTTATAATCGCACTTATTAGCCTTACTTGAATGAAATGGGAATCAGAAGTTGGATGATCTACATCCAACCTATATTTAGCAACCGACCCTTTATCTACTCCCCTGCTTATTCTGTCTTGTTGGCTACTTCCACTTATAATTATTGCCAGCCAAAATCACATATCAGCCGAGCCAGTCAACCGACAACGAACATTTATTATACTACTAACATCCTTACAGATTTTTCTGATCTTAGCTTTCGGCTCAACAGAAGTCATAATGTTCTACATCATATTTGAAGCAACACTAATTCCAACCCTTATCATCATTACCCGCTGAGGAAACCAAGCGGAACGCCTAAATGCGGGCACGTATTTTCTATTTTATACCCTAGCAGGATCCCTCCCCCTGCTGGTTGCCCTCCTAGCCCTACAAAAGGATCTTGGTACACTATCTATATTTGTTATTCAACATGCGGACATCCACATAAGCTCTTGAGGTGTAAAATTTTGATGAGCTGCATGCCTAATTGCCTTCCTAGTAAAAATACCATTATACGGGGTCCACCTATGGCTCCCCAAAGCCCACGTTGAGGCACCCATTGCCGGATCAATAGTCCTTGCCGCAGTGTTACTAAAACTAGGGGGTTATGGGATAATGCGAGTTATAACAGTTCTCACCCCTATAACCAAAGAACTAGCCTACCCTTTTATTGTGCTCGCCCTCTGGGGGATCATTATGACGGGCTCTATTTGTATACGACAAACAGATCTAAAATCTATAATTGCCTACTCCTCAGTAAGCCATATAGGCCTCGTAGCCGCTGGCATCATAATCCAAACACCGTGAGGCTTCACGGGAGCGATTATTCTGATAATTGCCCACGGACTCGTATCCTCAGCCCTATTCTGTATCGTATCCTCAGCCCTATTCTGTATAGCAAACACTAATTATGAGCGAACACATAGTCGTACCCTCTTGTTAGCACGAGGACTACAAACCCTTCTCCCCCTAATAGCAACCTGATGATTTATTTCTTCGCTAGCAAACCTAGCTCTTCCCCCTCTGCCTAACTTAATAGGAGAACTAATGATTATTACATCTATATTTAACTGATCTCGTCTTACAATTATCCTAACCGGTCTAGGGGCTCTAATTACAGCCGCATATTCCTTATATATATTCTTAATAACCCAACGAGGCCCAACCCCCAGCCACATTATTGGCCTAGAACCCTCCCACACACGAGAGCACCTGTTAATTACCCTACACCTCACACCCCTTATTCTCCTAATGGTGAAACCCGAACTTATGTGAGGGTGATGTATATGTAAACATAGTTTAAATAAAATTCTAGATTGTGATTCTGGAGATAGAAGATAAAAACTTCTTGTTAACCAAGGGAGAAAGTAATTTTGGGAGAGTGCTAATTTTTCCGAACCACGGTTAGAGTCCATGGGTCCCTTGGTCTCTGAAGGATAATAGTTCATCCGTTGGTCTTAGGAACCAAAAACTCTTGGTGCAACTCCAAGCATAGACTATGCACAACACAAGCCTAATATTTTCTTCAACACTCATTATTATACTTATTGTCCTCGCCCTTCCAATCATTATAACCCTAGACCCCACACCCCAAAAAAAGACCTGAGCCCTGGACCAAGTTAAAACAGCAGTCCAAATTGCCTTCTTCATTAGCCTCGCTCCATTATGTATCTTTCTAGACCAAGGAATAGAAACAATCACAACAAACTGATCTTGGATTAACACAATAACCTTCGACCTAAACATAAGCTTTAAGTTTGACCAATTCTCTATTATCTTTACGCCAATTGCACTCTACGTAACCTGATCGACCCTAGAATTCGCTTCCTGATATATATCAACAGACCCAAACATAAATCGATTCTTCAAGTACTTATTAATATTTCTAATTGCCATAGTAACCCTAGTTACAGCCAACAATATGTTTCAACTTTTTATTGGGTGGGAAGGGGTCGGCATTATATCCTTTCTTCTTATCGGCTGATGGTACGGCCGAGCAGACGCCAACACTGCAGCCTTGCAGGCCGTTATCTACAATCGCGTAGGAGACATCGGCCTAATTATAAGCATAGCATGGTTAGCGATAAACACAAACAGCTGAGAACTTCAACAAGTATTTGCCACGACCCAAAACATAGACCTCACCCTCCCATTAATGGGGCTAATCCTAGCAGCCACAGGGAAATCTGCCCAATTTGGACTTCATCCGTGGCTGCCTGCCGCAATAGAAGGTCCCACCCCGGTATCTGCCCTACTACACTCGAGCACAATGGTTGTTGCCGGAATCTTCCTTCTAATCCGCCTTCACCCAATCATACAAAGCAATCAAACAGCATTAACAACTTGTCTTTGCTTAGGAGCACTAACAACTCTTTTTACAGCAACTTGTGCTTTAACACAAAATGATATTAAAAAAATCGTAGCATTTTCAACATCTAGCCAGCTGGGTTTAATAATGGTAACAATTGGGCTCAACCAGCCTCAGCTGGCCTTTATGCACATTTGTACCCACGCCTTTTTTAAAGCTATGCTATTCCTATGCTCAGGCTCAGTAATTCACAGCCTTAATAATGAACAAGACATTCGAAAGATAGGGGGTCTCCACAAAACAATACCTTTTACCTCCTCATGTATAACCCTAGGTAGCCTGGCCCTAACAGGAACCCCCTTCCTAGCAGGATTTTTCTCGAAAGATGCCATTATTGAAGCCCTAAACACATCCCTATTAAACGCCTGAGCCCTTGCCCTCACCCTACTAGCAACCTCTTTTACAGCAATCTATAGCTTCCGAATCATTTTCTTTGCATCAATGGGCCAACCCCGATTTCTTCCCCTCTCCCCCATTAATGAAAATGCCACCACTCTGTTAAACCCTATTAAACGTCTTGCTTGAGGAAGTATTGTTGCCGGGCTTATTCTCACTTCAAACTTTCTCCCTAATAAAACCCAGATCATGACAATACCACCCCTTCTTAAACTCGCAGCCCTTCTTGTTACTATCGCAGGCCTTATTATGGCCATAGAACTTGCTAACTTAACAAATAAACAACTAAAAATAACCCCAAACATAAAAGCCCATAATTTCTCCAACATACTTGGATACTACCCCCCAGTGATCCACCGAACCTTCCCTAAAGCGATACTAATCTTAGGTCAAACCGCCGCCACCCAAGCAGTAGATCAATCCTGGTTTGAAAAAGCAGGCCCAAAAGGAGCAGCCACAGCCCAAATTTCAATAATTAAAATTACTAATGACTCCCAACAAGGCATAATTAAAACCTACCTAAGCGCCTTTCTTTTATCATCAATCATTGCCACATTAGTGGTTCTATCTATCTAAATTGCCCGTAAGGCTCCTAGCTCCCGACCACGAGACAATTCAAGGACTACAAAAAGGGTAAGCAACAGACCTCAGCCGCAAATCATTAGTATTTCTCCACCCAAATAGTAAATATAAGACACACCCCCAAAATCCCCCCGCAGCATCGAAAGGCCGTGAAATTCATCCACTATAAAAGAACCCCACCCTTCCTTACCAACGCATATAACCCCCGCCGCAATACACAATAAACCGTACCCAACAACATATCCTGCAACGGACCAATCCCCTCAAGACTCAGGATAAGGCTCTGCGGCCAAAGCTGCAGAGTAAGCAAAGACCACCAACATCCCCCCTAGATAGATTAACAAAAGCACCAGCGAAACAAACGACCCCCCGCAACCCGCTAAAATTCCACACCCCCCTCCGGCCCCTAATACTAGCCCAAGTGCTGCAAAATAGGGCGCGGGATTTGAAGCAACCCCTAGCACCCCTAAAATTAGTAATATCATGAACAAAAGAGAAAAATATTCCATAATTTCCACCCGGACTTTAACCAGGACCAATGATACGAAAAACCATCGTTGTAATTCAACTATAGAAACCTTTAATGGCAAACCTACGAAAAACCCATCCTATTTTAAAAATTGCTAACGACGCCCTAGTCGACCTCCCTACCCCCTCAAATATCTCAGCCATGTGAAATTTTGGTTCACTTCTAGGCCTCTGCCTAATTACCCAAATTCTTACAGGACTATTTCTTGCTATGCATTACACCTCTGATATTTCAACAGCTTTCTCTTCAGTAGCACACATTTGCCGAGATGTTAACTACGGCTGACTTATTCGAAACCTACACGCCAACGGCGCTTCATTTTTCTTCATCTGCCTATATATACACATCGCTCGAGGCCTCTACTACGGATCATACCTTTATAAAGAAACATGAAATATTGGGGTCGTTCTTTTCCTACTAGTAATGATAACTGCCTTCGTAGGGTACGTTCTTCCTTGAGGACAAATGTCTTTTTGAGGAGCAACAGTAATTACAAACCTACTATCTGCTGTGCCCTATGTAGGTAATTCTTTAGTACAATGAATTTGAGGGGGCTTCTCAGTAGATAATGCCACCCTCACCCGATTTTTCGCATTCCACTTCCTCCTACCATTTGTTGTCCTTGCTGCAACAGTACTTCACCTATTGTTTTTACACGAAACAGGGTCCAACAATCCCGCAGGTCTAAACTCCGACGCAGACAAAATCCCCTTCCACCCCTACTTTTCCTACAAAGATCTTCTTGGCTTTATTATTATACTTACCGCCCTTACATCCCTTGCTTTATTTTACCCAAACGTACTAGGAGACCCAGACAACTTCACCCCAGCCAACCCAATGGTTACCCCTCCTCATATTAAACCTGAATGGTATTTCCTCTTTGCATATGCCATTCTTCGTTCCATCCCTAATAAACTTGGAGGTGTCTTGGCCCTCTTATTCTCAATCCTAGTCTTAATACTAGTTCCCTTTCTACACACCTCAAAACAACGAGCACTAACCTTCCGCCCCGCCTCCCAAATCCTATTTTGACTCCTAGTAGCCGATATGCTAGTACTAACCTGAATTGGAGGTATACCAGTAGAACACCCGTTTATTATCATCGGACAAACTGCCTCTGTCTTATACTTTAGCCTATTCCTGATTTTAAACCCATTAGTTGCCTGAATAGAAAACAAAATACTTGACTGATAATAAGCCCTAGTAGCTTAATTTTAAAGCACCGGCCTTGTAAACCGGAGAATGAAGATTAAAATTCTTTCTAGCGCAATCAGAGGGAAGAGAATCTAACTCTTACCCTTAGCTCCCAAAGCTAAGATCCTAAATTAAACTACCCTCTGACACATTACATTATGTCTAACGAGCATGAATGAATATGTAACATACTAACCTTTAAGACCCAAGCATGCCCTCATGGGGACAATTTGGGTTTTAAAGGAATTTTATGTCTTCTGACAAGATGTACATATTATGCTTTAAGTACATAATGAAGTACTAACAAATACATCCTTTGCCAAATGTAGTCTAACCAGAGCATTCGAACTCACATTAGACACTTATTATTTTACATGGACATAAATTAAAACTTCAATAATGATAACCTTCCGACATGTGGAAATTGCATGAATCAGACAACCTTGCAATAGAAAATTTTCCTTGCAAAGATCAATAAATATTGTAGAAATCCAATAAACTCACAGTAAGAACCGACCAACCAGCACAATTCAGGTGCCCACGTTTAATGATAGAATCAGGGGCACAAATCGTGGGGGTAGCACTTAGTGATCTATTCCTGGCATTTGGTTCCTATTTCAGGGCCATACTTGTCGAACTACTCACAAAGTGAATTGTATCCGACATAGGTTATTGGTGTAGTTCATTCGACTCGTTACCCACCAAGCCGGGCGTTCACTTATAGGCATGGGGTTTTTTTATTTTTGGGGGCTTTTTCTTCATCATTTCCAGTGTTGGTAATCTAAAAATCAGGGGCGAACATATATATTTCATGATAACAGTACCTGCATGTTGAAATGACATTACTCAAGAATTGCATTAATTAATATCAGGTGCATAAAGATTCTGTTACAAGACCAAGATATATTAAGTTTCCCCCCCGGAGGATTTTCGTCAAACCCCCCTACCCCCCTTAGCACAGGCGAACCCATCATATCTTGCCAAACCCCGAAAACAAGAAAAGCCCTACTAAGAGTTACCCACACAAGAATTTTGTGTTATATATATTGTTTATAAAATAAAAAAACAATATATAT